TTATATTTGTCAGGTCGTTTCTTCAATTAGATGTTAGTGTGAATGAACCATAACTATGTAGCCCTATTCCTAATAGATTGACCCCAAAATAGCATATCCAAATTATAATAAATCCCATAGAAGCCACAATTGCAGAATCTGCACCTTGCCAATTTTTATTTGTTCGAGTATGTAAATAAATCGCGAATATGGTCCAAGTAATAAATGCCCAAGTTTCCTTAGGGTCCCAATTCCAATACGATCCCCATGCCTCATTAGCCCATACTGCTCCCGAAAGAATACCTATGGTTAAAAAAATAAACCCTAGACTAATAACACGATAACTCCAATGATCCAATTGCTGAATCAATTGATATCTGCGATAATTTCTAACGGAAAGAAAAGCAATGTTTCTTAAAACATTGCTTCTTTTATTCATGTATTGGATCTTACCAAAGGAAAATAACCCAATTAATAAATGATTGCTTTTCCAAAAAATCTCTATGTTTTTTCGAAATGTAATCACTAGAAGAGCTACTGATAATAATGATCCACATAAAAGAGCTGCATAGCTCAATACCATCATACTTACATGCATCATTAACCACTGGGATTGGAGAGCGGGTACTAATATTGCGGATTGATGCATTTCGGTTAAAAAACCCGAAGTGGCAAAGCCCTGGGTAAAAATAGCACTTGGTGCGGTTATTGCGCTTAAATCATTTTTATGGTTTTTAAAATACGGAATCATATGAATAATGGAGAAACTCCATGAAAGGAAGATTAATGATTCATATAAATTACTTAATGGTAAATGTCCCGAATAAATCCAACGAGTAACTAATAATCCTGTTATACATAAACAAGTGGATATCATGCCTTTTTCTGACGAATCCGATAGCCCTACGATTTCATCGACTAATAAGGTTATCAAATGAATCGTAATTACAATTGAAACGATCGAAAAAGAGATGTGAGTTAATATATGTTCTAAGGTCGAAAATATCATAAAAAAATCCTAAGGAGGGTCTTTAAATTCTCAATTACGGAATGGAAATCCGAAATTGAATTCATTATAGAACTTATTGTATCTCTTTTAGAAGATGCCGCTACTCGGACTCGAACCGAGATGCTCTAGCACTGCTTCCTAAGAGCAGCGTGTCTACCGATTTCACCATAGCGGCTTACTCGAAATCATAATAGCACATCCATATAAAATCGTCGACATTGAAAGAGTCAATTCAAATAATTGTAACTAGAACTATATAGTTCTGTCCTCAATCCAGGCATAGAACTAAAAATTGTCCTTTGTCTATCTTATTTGCATTTTGTAATGATTCATTTCTCATTTATCTGATTTCATGGATAAAAAAAAAGGGATTTTTTTGGATAGATTTGTATCAAAACTTTATTAATAACTAGGATTCTTATTGTATACATAATTTATGTTAGGATTTAGCAAACCCATTCAATCTTCGTAGATCTTTGGTTGGACATATCATATAACAAAAAAATTTCAATTTATATCAGAATTGTACTGTACTTCCAAAAAGATATTTCTAAATAAATATAAAGTTATAAAGATATATATATCTTGATGAATCCTCCAGTCCAAACATGGGCTCCATTTTGAATCATACAAAATTGTGACGCATTCTTCGGACATAAATTCGACCTAACTGGATACAAAGGCTTTTATGGATTGGGTCGAAAGTGGGGATATATATAGTGATTCAAGAAATAGTGATTCAGAAAAAAATAAATAAAACTTTTATTATTGTGAAAAGTGAATCGATGGGGAAAATGACAATCCCCATCCCTGAAATGAAAAAAACCTAATAAAAATTAAAATGGAAGTTTGTATCTTGTGCTTATTTTGTTTTCAAACAAAACAAAAAAATAAGGACTGTTTTTAGAATCCAGTAGACAGAAGAATTTTGATTCTACATGCCACAGCAGTGAGTTCCATTTCATATTGGTTCATATTAGTTAGTTCAAAATATTCGTTTTAGTTAATGTAAATTATTCATCTTATATTATAAATTGTATTATCCAATTCATCGAGTAAGATCAATTCTACAACGCTTGATTACCTATTTGTTATTTGTCGCACAAAAAAACTTTTGGAATTCCCTGTAGAAAGGGATTTCGCTAACGAAAAAGCTTTTACCGCTGCCCAAGACCCCTTCTTTTTCCAAATATTTTTACGAATACGCTTTTTTGACATAGAAGTACGTTTTTTTGGAACTGCCATTCAAAAATGCAGAGGTTACTCATTGTTATAGTTGGATGTGAAATACATGTAGTGTTAAAAAGGAATCTTCTTTCTATTCATTATCTATATAGTTATTCCATAGATTTTTAAATATTTTTTAATCGAAAAAAATGTGGATACATGTGTATCACTAGGGACAAAAAATAAAAAAAAAATTCCTGTAAATATAAAAAAATCACATCCTTATTTTTTTTTATTTCTATTACATGCAATATCCGAAGAAAGAATAATTTGTACTGATTGATA